ATTCGCGGACGTTCTTATGAGGAAACACTCATGATACTGGAACTAATGCCTTATTGCGCATCTTATCCAATTTTAAAATTGGTTTATTCTGCAGCAGCAAATGCTAGTCATAATATGGGTTTGAATGAAGCTGATTTATTTATTAGTAAAGCTGAAGTCAATAGAGGTGCTATTGTTAAAAAGTTAAGACCCCGGGCTCGAGGGCGTAGTTATATGATAAAAAAAACCACTTGTCATATAAAGATTTTTTTAAAAGAAAAATAGAAATTTTAGATTCATCTAAAGAAATATAATTTAGATTCCTATTTAGAAAAAAATGGATGGAAAAATAATAGAAAAATATGGGACAAAAAATAAATCCACTTGGTTTCAGACTTGGAACAACTCAAAGTCATCATTCTTTTTGGTTCGCAAAACCAAAGAATTTTTCCATGGGTCTACAAGAAGATGAAAGAATACGGAATTGTATTAAGGACTATGTAAAAAAAAAGAAGAGAATATCCTCAGGTTTCGAAGGAATTGCCCATATAGGAATTCAAAAAAGAATAGATTTGATTCAGGTCATAATCTATATTGGATTTCCCAATTTATTAATAGAAGGACGAACACGGGGAGTCGAAGAATTACAGATGAATGTACAAAAAGAGTTTCATTCTGTAAACCGGAGACTCAACATCGCTATCACAAGAATTGAAAAGCCTTATGGACAACCTAATATTCTTGCAGAATATATAGCTTTACAATTAAAAAATAGAGTCTCATTTCGAAAGGCAATGAAAAAAGCTATTGAATTAACTGAACAAACGGGTACAAAAGGAATTCAAGTGCAAATTGCAGGACGTATCGACGGAAAAGAGATTGCACGTGTCGAATGGATCAGAGAAGGCAGGGTTCCCTTACAAACAATTCGCGCTAAAATTGATCACTGTTCCCATACAATTAGAACTATCTATGGAGTCTTAGGCATCAAAATTTGGATATTTGTAAACCAAGAATAAGAAAATAAGAACAATGGACCTTTCTTTATCTCGCCATTCTGCTCATCGATAGAAAGAATTTATAAACTATTTTCTTCTTTTTCTTTTTTTTTTTAATCAAAGAAAAACGAACAATTAGAAAATTATAATTCTATAAGGTTGAATAAAAATTTGATTTACCCTTTATTTAATTTATATTTTAGTATAATTGCTATGCTCAGTGTGTGACTCGTTAGTTTTTTCTTTAGAATTGAGATTGAAAAAAAAACAGGCTGACCCCACTATAAACTTAGTAACTATCAAAACTAAAGAAACTCAAAACTAATAACCAACTTATTGCTTCGTATTGTCGAGATCCCAAGAAACAGTCACTATATGACTGAATCGATCATATAGTTGTAGCAACTGAAATTATTTTCATAAAAAATAAATATGATTATGAATTGTTAAAAAAAGGGATGTGGAAAAATGGAAGGATGATAGAAAGAGAGAATAAAGATCTCAATGATATATGATTCCCATATGTATGGTTTATGAAGAATTACCCCATAAAAAAGGCAGTGTTATAAAGCATCAACATCAATATACAATAAAAATACAAAATATACAATTCCAATACCAATATAATAAGAAATATACTAAGAAATCAAAAAATAAAAAATAGAAATAAAATAGAAACATAGAATAAAATATATTAAATATAATATATAATAAATATAATAAAATAAATATAATAAAAGAATTTAAATTAAAATAAGAATCTAAATAATCTAATCAATATGGATAATATAGTCTATTATGTATCTAATAAGATAGAAAAATAAGATAGATAAAGAAATAATAAGATATCAAATATCAAAGATAGAAAAAAATATATATATAATATATATAATAGAAATAATAGAAAATAGAGAATAATTTAATTGAGCTTCGGGTTAAGAAAAACTGAGGAGATTGACTCGGAAACAAATAACAGATTTTGTTGAGAGCTCCATTGCAGAGTTCAGGCCTAAGCATTAATGGAGAAGCTATGGGAACGATGGAACCTGTGACTACATAGGATTTTCTTGAAAACGAATCAATCCTAATGATTCATTGGGTAGGATGGCGGAATGAACCAAGAAAAAATAGATTTCTTCTGAAGGGTCATGAATTGACCCTACAAATGAAGGAGGAAAGAGTCAATATTCGCCCGTGAACCCTTTCTTTATTTTTATTTCATTGAATAATTTCATTTATTGGATGACTTTTGGCATGATTCAATAGAGGTAAAGTAAAATACTTTAGAAATTTTGATAAAAGAAAGAAGCATTATATATAAACAAAAACGTCTAGTTATATATACAGCTACCTATGTAACAAATGAAATATAAAAAAATTAGTATATTCTTTCTTTTGATAGAATGAAATACATAAAGACATGTGTATATGTAATATTATTGAATCATTTCATTCGCGAGGAGCTGGATGAGAAGAAACTCTCATGTCCGGCTCTGCAGTAGAGATGGAATTCAGAAACAACCATCAACTATAACCCCAAAAGAACCAGATTTCGTAAACAACATAGAGGTAGAATGAAGGGAATATCTTGCCGAGGCAATCATATTTGTTTTGGCAGATATGCTCTTCAGGCACTTGAACCTGCTTGGATCACAGCTAGACAAATAGAAGCAGGGCGAAGAGCAATGACACGATATGCGCGTCGTGGTGGAAAGATATGGGTACGTATCTTTCCCGACAAACCTGTTACTGTAAGACCTACAGAAACACGTATGGGTTCGGGCAAGGGATCCCCCGAATATTGGGTATCCGTTGTTAAACCGGGCCGAATACTTTATGAAATGAGTGGAGTATCAGAAACTGTAGCCAAAGCTGCTATGGAAATAGCTGCATGCAAAATGCCTATACGAACTCAATTTGTTATTTCAGGATAGGTAAACAAAAGTAAAAGAAAAAGGAGTATTGAGAATGAAAAAACAACCACGGATTCTTTATCTCTGGACAGACAATATTTCTTTTTTCCCTTATCCCTTGCATTGAAATAAGAGATTCAAATAAAAATGATATGATTCAACCTCAGACCCTTTTGAATGTAGCGGATAACAGTGGAGCTCAAGAATTGATGTGTATTCGAATCATAGGAACTGGTAATCACCGATATGCTCATATTGGCGATGTTATTGTTGCTGTAATCAAAGAAGCAGTGCCCAACATGCCTCTAGAAAGATCAGAAATAATTAGAGCTGTGATTGTACGCACGTGTAAAGAACTCAAACGTGACAACGGCATGATAATACGATATGATGACAATGCAGCGGTTATCATTGATCAAGAAGGAAATCCAAAAGGAACTCGAATTTTTGGTGCGATTGCTCGGGAATTGAGACAGTTGAATTTTACTAAAATAGTTTCATTAGCGCCCGAAGTCTTATAGATGAAAATAGGATATATCCTATATATATTCTAGAATATATATATAGAATAGTCTAATATCTGAAATAGATCCGATTAATAGATTGTGTCTCATGCATATACTTTAAATTTCTAATAATTTTTTAGAATTTAATAATTAAAAAAAAATTCAATAAAAAATAAAACAAAAAAGAAGCATGTTTATTATATCAAAATGAGGGGGCACCAATAACTATAGTTCGCCATGGGTAGGGACATTATTGCCGATATAATAACTTCTATAAGAAATGCTGACATGGATCAAAAGGGAAGAGTTCAAATAGTATCTACTAATATCACTAAAAACATTGTGAAAATACTTTTACGAGAAGGTTTTATTGAAAACGTTCGAAAACATCAAGAAAGTAAAAAAAATTTCTTGGTTTCAACCTTACGACATAGAAAGACTAGGAAAGGGAATAAAATAATTTTAAAGCGTATCAGTCGACCCGGTCTACGAATATATTCCAACTATCAACGAATTCCTAAGATTTTAGGTGGAATGGGAATTGTAATTCTTTCTACTTCTCGAGGCATAATGACAGATCGAGAAGCTCGACTAGAAAAAATTGGAGGAGAAATTTTGTGTTATATATGGTAATTCTCCTCGGGTACCCTAATTTTCTCTCGAACTTACTATTTGTAAAATAGAGAGGAGAAGTGAATTATAGAACTCTTCCTCTATTAGTTGATAGTTAAAGGGGGTTCCCTGGAATGAAAGAACAAAAATTGATTCATGAAGGTTTAATTACTGAATCACTTCCCAACGGTATGTTCCGAGTTCGGTTAGATAATGAAGATCTAATTCTAGGTTATATTTCAGGAAGAATCCGGCGCAGTTTTATACGTATACTACCCGGAGATAGAGTCAAAATCGAAATGAGTCGTTATGATTCAACCAGGGGACGTATAATTTATAGACTTCGCAAAAAAGATTCGAACGATTAGATCATTCTTTTAAACATCCTTTTCGTAGGGATATAATTCGAAGTTCAAAAATGCAATAAACTGATTTTTGTTTCCAAAAAAATAGATTCAGAATGAAGGTAAGGAATTCTAAATATGAAAATAAGGGCTTCTGTTCGTAAAATTTGTGAAAAATGTCGCTTGATTCGTAGGCGGGGGCGAATTATAGTCATTTGTTCCAATCCGAGACATAAACAGAGACAGGGGTAATCCTTCTCAAGTTCTAAATCAAGAACTTTTTAAAAGAAAAACCCATGTACATGTAAAAAGAAAGAAGAATGGATTCGTTTTCATATGAAATGGATATCCCCGTATCTTTCTGTAGATTTCTGATTCTTCTTTCTTTTTATTTTATTCTTATGAATATGATATAATAAAATATGACAAAACCTATAGCAAAAATTGGTTTACGTAAGAATGCACGTATTGGTTCAAATAAGAATGAACGTAGAATACCAAAAGGAGTTATTCATGTTCAAGCGAGTTTCAACAATACTATTGTAACTGTTACAGACGTACGAGGTCGGGTGGTTTCTTGGGCTTCCGCAGGTACTTCTGGATTCAGAGGCACAAGAAAAGGAACACCCTATGCTGCTCAAGCCGCAGCATTTAATGCTATTCGTACATTAGTAGATCAGGGTATGCAACGAGCAGAAGTTATGATAAAGGGTCCAGGTCTCGGAAGAGATGCGGCATTACGAGCCATTCGTAGAAATGGGATGCTATTAAGTTTCGTACGTGATGTAACACCCATGCCGCATAATGGATGTCGCCCCCCTAAAAAAAGACGTGTGTAGAAATAAGAATTCAAGAGATTACAAGAGAAATAAATGATTCAATGATCTGATCCAATAATCATAAATAAAAGAAAAATAATAGTATGGTTCGAGAAGAAGTAGCAGGATCCACTCGAACACTACAGTGGAAATGTGTTGAATCAAGAGTAGACAGCAAGCGTCTTTATTATGGTCGTTTCGTTCTGTCCCCGCTTATGAAAGGTCAAGCCGATACCATAGGTATTGCCATGCGAAGGGCTTTACTTGGAGAAATAGAAGGAACATGTATCACGCGTGCAACATCTGAAAATGTGCTGCATGAATATTCTACGATAGCAGGTATTGAAGAATCAGTACATGAGATTTTAATAAATTTGAAAGAGATTGTACTGAGAAGTAATCTCTATGGAGTTAGGGACGCATCCATTTGCGTCAAGGGTCCCAAATACATAACAGCTCAAGATATCATCTCACCGCCTTCTGTAGAAATAGTTGACACGACACAGCATATAGCTAACCTGACAGAACCAATTGATTTGTGTATTGAATTACAAATCAAGAGAGATCGCGGATATCATATGAAATCCACAAACGACTCTCACGATGGAAGTTATCCTATAGATATTGTATCCATGCCTGTTCGAAATGCGAATCATAGTATTCATTCTTATGGGAATGGGAATGAAAAACAAGAGATACTCTTTCTAGAAATATGGACGAATGGAAGTTTAACTCCTAAAGAAGCACTTTATGAAGCTTCTCGTAATTTGATTGATTTATTGATTCCTTTTCTACATGCAGAGGAAGAGGACATGAATTTCGAGGAAAATGAAAACAGATGGAATCTACCCCTTTTTTCCTTTCAAGACAGATTCACTAATCTCAAGAAAAACAAAAAAGGAATTCCATTGACATGTATTTTTATTGACCAATCAGAATTGTCTTCCAGGACCTATAATTGTCTCAAAAGGTCCAATATACATACATTATTGGACCTTTTGAGTCACAGTCAAGAAGATCTTATGAAAATGGAATATTTTCGCATAGAAGATGTAAAACAGATATTGGGCACTCTACAGAAGCATTTTGCAATCAATTTACCTAAGAAAAAGTTTGAATTTTAAATCCATTGGAATTTTTTCATTTTTTAGTTTTTAGAAATAAAAAAGAATAGAATGAGTTTTAAATCTCCGACACGGTCCATATATTTGCAGAATAGATCATAATAAGATTGATGTATCTAAGGAAGATCCAGAAGGGGATCTTCCTTAGATACCTATGTCGTGGTATTTAACGATTTGAAAAAGACCTAAAGTTAGGGATTTCTCAATAGGTAAAGTTGCTCCGATACCTAACCAAAGAGCTACTGCGGTACCGATCAAAAAGACTGTTGTAGCTACTGGACGACGAAATGGATTTTGGAATTTATTGACATTCTCCAAAAAAGGTACTGTCAATAATCCTATTGGTACTGAAACCATTAAAAGAACACCCAATAACTTATTGGGTACTGTGCGAAGTATTTGAAATACGGGAAAGAAGTACCATTCGGGTAATATTTCCAACGGAGTTGCAAACGGATCCGCCGGTTCACCGATCATTGACGGCTCTAGAACTGCTAAGCCCACATTACATGCAATAGTGCCTAGAATTACTACTGGAAAAATATATAAAAGATCATTGGGCCATGCAGGTTCTCCATAATAATTATGTCCCATCCCTTTAGCCAATTTAGCTCTTAATACAGGATCATTCAAATCAGGTTTCTTTGTTATTTGGATAAGTGAATCCTTGTTGATCCATCCCCCAAAGGAACCGGACATGATAATTTTTTATCATCCGGCTCGAGCAAGAATCAAAAGAATCACAGAAATAGATCCATAGAAGATCTATATTTCATACATATCTACATATATAATGTAGAATGACTCTATGTAAGAAAAGATTTATCAAATTCCATTTCCCCGAGTTGCAACGATTCATTGCAAAGAATTCAGTTCTGGCAACAAGGAAATGCTCAATATCCAAGTAGGCTTACAAATTCGATCATGATCAAGTGCTTTTTGGATTGTCTCATGTCTTTTGGTTGGTATTTATCCCCACAACATCTCGATTGTATTACATACAAAAATACAAAGTTTTTACTTGTTACTAATAAAGTCTAGCCCCTGTTCTTCCTTAGATCCCTTATTTAACTCCGATAGTATCATAGATCAGGGTCGATGCAGAGGAAATGAATGCATCTACATACTATAAAAAACTTACTAAGATTACTATCAAATTAATACGAAATACTAATACTATCAATTAATTATAATAAAATGACTAAAAAAAAAAAGAAAAATCAAACAAAGTGGAATAAATAGAACATTGGATCATTCCACATCACTTATTCTAGGGATCTTACGGAGCCTGTTCATGCATGACATGATTCGGGTATGATCATAGAAAAGATTCTCCTCAAGCGAACCGGCCTATCCTATGCTATATAAAGGGACTGACGTGATGGTTGGATGCGGAGACACATTGGGTTGTGAATTCCAACGTGGCGGATAAAATCATATATCTGCATGGACCAATCAATAGTTCAAGTCACACACTCCCATAATCCATCCTCTTTTAGGAAAATATACTTCAACTATTTGATTCGTATCAAATAAACAATACTTAAGAGTTGAATAGAAGTATCCAAATAACATGCCTTATTTTTAAATAATCCATATTTGTAGCAATGAAAGACTCTTGTTCCTCCCCGATATGATAAATTACAAATATCTATGATCTGCCTTCTCTATAAAGGACCCGAAATACCTTGCTTACGTATCATTGGAAAATGCATTAACATAAATACGGCAGTAAGAAGAGGCAATACAAAAGTATGTAAACTATAAAAACGAGTCAAAGTGGATTGGCCCACACTAGCACTTCCACGTAATAATTCTACCAAAGGCGATCCTATTATAGGAATAGCTTCAGGCACGCCTGTTACAATTTTTACTGCCCAATAGCCAATTTGGTCCCGAGGTAAGGAATAACCAGTTACGCCAAAAGATGCGGTCAATACAGCCAGAACCACCCCTGTAACCCAAGTTAATTCGCGGGGTTTTTTAAACCCACCCGTAAGATACACACGAAATACGTGCAAGATCATCATTAGAACCATCATACTTGCTGACCATCGATGAACTGATCGAATTAACCAACCAAAGTTGGCCTCAGTCATTATGTATTGAACAGAGGAAAAAGCCTCTGTAACAGTTGGACGATAGTAAAAGGTCATAGCAAAACCCGTAGCTACTTGTACTAAAAAACAAGTAAGCGTAATCCCCCCTAGACAATAAAATATGTTGACATGAGGAGGAACATATTTACTAGTTATATCATCTGCAATCGCTTGAATCTCGAGACGTTCCTCGAACCAATCATATACTTTATTGAGATAGGTAACCCAAGAAAGACTCCCCCTCTGAGAGCCGTATATGAAAATTTCATCTCGTACGGCTCAAGCCGAAACACACAAATACTGGTTTCAACGGATATGGAATAGAGAGTTTAAAACTTCTTGTGGCTTAGCCGCTTGACTCGATTTGACCCAAAGATACGAAGTAAGAAAAATCCGGAATCTCTTCTTTGTGATGATAATGCCAAGAAATAAAATCTCAAGTTGGCTCATCCATCTTTCTTTATGTTAATCGTGACAGGCCTCTTGAATCTTCTCTTCCCTATCTTTTTTTTTTTCTTTTTTTTTTGATAGGAATTCTCTTGTTGAGACCCTATGAATCAATTGAAACCTCAGATTCATACTAGAACCACGATGATTTAAGAAAGCCAAAGCTAAACTCAAAGGTTTTCTGAGTAAAAACCATTGGATCATCACTTCTTCAATGAATGTAATAACTCAACAAAATCTAGAGAAAGAGGTTTATTTCGGTCAAAATAAGTATGAAGGAAAAAATTGTTTGATTTAGAAAAGACCTATTTCCATTTTTTTGAATCCGGTTGCGAGGTCTGAATAATAGGTATGAATCATAGTTCAAATATTTCTTTTCTTGATCTATTCTATATAGTCCGTGCTCCAGAGACTAGAATAAATATCTGACGAGGTAGAATCATCTTGATAGAGATGACAGGTCCATTCTCTGTATTATCAATAGGATCAATTATAACAAGTCACACGCTCATATTCCGGAAATGAAATATCGAAACAAATAAATTTCACGATCGAACTACCAGAATGGTCTATAAATCCAAGTCTTAGGTAATCTTAAGTTGAAGTATTAAGTATTTTAAGCATTAAGTAAGTATAAGAATCTTTTTTGATTGAAAAACTAGGACTTCCTAGTTTTTATGAACTAATTAATTTAAATTCCATCCAGTAAAACAGATGAATTATAAATTTCTAAAATAATAGATAGAAATATTGCAAATAGAGCCATTGCAACTCCCATAAGTGGTGTAGTCCCCCACCCTGGAGCTACTTTTCCATATTCCGAATTCAATGGTTTCAATAAACTCCCTACGCCAGTTCGTCTTGGCCCAGATCTAGAACTACTCTCAACGGTTTTTGTAGCCATAAATCCTCTTTCATCATGGGTTTAAATCTGTTGACTTTGTATACCATTCCGTTGTAGTTGTAAATAAACGACATTATCGTGATCCTTTGTGATCTTTAAATTATCGAAAAAATGGAAACAGCAACCCTAGTCGCCATCTCCATATCCGGTTTACTTGTAAGCTTTACTGGGTATGCCTTATATACCGCTTTTGGGCAACCCTCTCAAAAATTAAGAGATCCCTTCGAAGAACATGGGGACTAGTTGAAGTAATGAG